CCAGTGGAAACCATAAACTTTATGCACAATAGGGGGATCGATTTGCTTATTTTTAGATAGTAAATGGGGTTCCTTCTTCCATTCTATCCTATTCACTGGACTGATCATTCATACTGGAAGCGGTTTTCTTGCTTTTTTGTGTCAGCTCATGATCTAAACGAGTCGCACATACACCCTAGTACATGTTCCTCGACGCTGAGGACATCCCCCAAGAGCGGGGGATTTCGTGACATTTCGAATGGGCTGTCTTGTATTTCTAATAAGTTGTTTAATAGTTGGCATGTTGAATCATATACATAATGGGTTGGTTTAGATTGATCCTAACCAGATGATTATGAATTTTTTTATTTATATTTATAGATTTATATAGTTAACCTCGTAGATAAAATATCAAATCACGGATTTGCACAAAATCCATTTTTTTTCATTCAACTGCTACAAGATCAACAATTCCATAAGCTTGGGCTTCTGTTGCTGACATAAAAACGTCTCTTTCCATGTCTTCAGATACAACCCATAGTGGTTTGCCCGTCCTTTGTACATAAACCCTTGTGAGGGTTTCGCGTAGTTTGAGCAGTTCTTCCGCTTCCAGGATAAATTCTCCCGTTTGCGCCTCATAAAAAGAACTAGCAGGTTGATGGATCATTACCCTGATGATAGAAGGTTTCTCTATCTGGTGTGATGAAAGGAACAGAAAAGAAAGATAAAGAATAATAGGAAAAAGATAGAATTGAACAACCGTACGGGCATCATCTTTTGTGCATTGCATACGGCTCTACAATCAAATTGACCCTTACTTTCCATTCAAGAAAGATAAAAATAGAATCTATTAGCCCCGGATGGGTAAATGATCAAATTGCCACCCTTCCTTTTGGAGGAGTTCAAAAATACTATGATGGCTCCGTTGCTTTCTATTTTAAAATAGATTTTTTTTCTTTGATTCAGCAATCCCAAAGTTTCTTTTTGATCTAAGGGAAAAATTTGGTTTTTTTGCACTCTTTTTTTATAACTTAAATATTGTTAAGAGCCCTTCGGCGTGAAAACAACCAAGTTTGTAACGCTGAATTGGACTTCCGATAGATAAGAGAAAATCGGAAATCTCTTTTATCTCATACTACTCTCTCGATACATAATCAAATGGTTTGAAAAAAAACAATACAAAAATTTTTCATATCGAATTCGAAGTGCCATGCTATTATTACTTAATATTCATATGGCGAAGGCATAGTTTTCTTTTTTCTCTCAAATAAAAAAAACCATTGGCGCCAAGCGTGAGGGAATGCTAGACGTTTGGTAATTTCTCCTCCAACCAGGATAAAAGATCCCATTGACGCGGCTAATCCCATGCATATTGTATGGACCTCCGGTCGTACAAATTGCATAGTATCATAAATAGCTACTCCAGGTATTACCCATCCGCCAGGAGAGTTTATAAACAAATACAGATCTTTGGTATCATCCTCGATACTGAGATATACCATAAGACCAATAAGTTGATTCGAGATCTCGCTATCAACTTCTTGGCCTAAAAAAAGTAATCTTTCTCGATAAAGTCGGTTGAGTAGGGTAAAATTCTATCCCTTAGGAACCGTACATGCACCTTTTGATGCATACGGTTCAAAAAAAAATTGCGAAAAAAAGAATCAATGTATAGATTACAGTCCTCTTTATTTTTTCCTATTCTTTTTCATAGCAGGTTTTTCGGACTTTTAACGGAAGGGCTTTTTCTTCGATTTTTCAATTCAATAAAGACTAATTTTGATTTATTGTTTCTAATATAATAGAAAAAAGTCAATAAACTTATCGAATTAACTTCTCATTGATGTATTGTTTCATCGGGATTCAATCCAAACAGTATTTTCTTGTTCCTCAATGGGCCTCTTTCACCTTTTTAGGTTTAGGCTCTACTCCGGGTAAAGATCCGCCCGATTTTGATTTGCACATATAGGACAAATCTTCCCATCACCATTTCTTTTTGTTATGACTTTACAAATAACAAAAAGGAATCGTTTATGATACAGATAGTAATCATAGATATATTACCAATTGGGTTTTTTTCTAAACGGAGCCTGGATACTTCATTTTTTTAGTCCAACCAAAGCCAACCATAAATTATTCTAATTGATAATAGTACGATGAATTCCCCCAAACAATGCGTCTAATTGCGCTTCACGCTCCAATTTTTTGATGATTCAATTTCTCTTTCTTGGGCGAAACGGAGGATATCTCGATCGGGGGAGAGAATGGGGAAATCCCATACGACCCAATATATCTGACAAGTCGCACTATACGTCAACCCAAGATGCATCTTCCTCTCCAGGACTTCGGAAAGGTACTTTTGGAACACCAATAGGCATGAATTGAAAGAAAAAATAACTCAATACTATATTTCACTTTGATGTGGAAACGTAAAAATATGGTTTTATTGTCTTTATAATAGTAAAATATTGGCTTTATCATATTTATTTTATCCATAGATTCGCAAAATTCAGAAAGAAAGATAAGATAAATAAAGCAAACCTTTTACGAATAGGTCCTTCTAATGATAAATTAAGGATGGACGCATTTTCTCATGGAAAGTGGTATCAATCCACCATTGCGTATTGGTACTTATCGAGTATAGAATAAATCTGCTTCTCTTTGTTCTTACGAACAGAATTCTTCCATTATTTTGAACAGAATAGAATATAGAATAAATAACCCTTGTTAGGAAATAATCCCCTGAACAAGGGAAGTCCATATCCATAGGATAGTCATAGTATATTCCAATGCAATAAAGTTACGTAGTGTCTATTTATCTTTGATAAAGGGGTATTTCCATGGGTTTGCCTTGGTATCGTGTTCATACCGTTGTATTGAATGATCCCGGCCGGTTGCTTTCCGTTCATATAATGCATACAGCTCTGGTTGCTGGTTGGGCGGGCTCGATGGCTCTCTATGAATTAGCAGTTTTTGATCCTTCTGACCCTGTTCTTGATCCAATGTGGAGACAGGGTATGTTCGTTATACCCTTCATGACTCGTTTAGGAATAACCAATTCGTGGGGAGGTTGGAGTATCACTGGAGGGACTGTAACGAATCCGGGAATTTGGAGTTACGAAGGTGTAGCTGGGGCACATATTGTATTTTCTGGCTTATGCTTTTTGGCGGCTATATGGCATTGGGTCTATTGGGATCTAGAAATCTTTTCTGATGAACGTACAGGAAAACCTTCTTTGGATTTGCCCAAGATCTTTGGAATTCATTTATTTCTATCCGGGGTGGCTTGTTTTGGTTTTGGTGCATTTCATGTAACAGGCCTGTACGGTCCTGGAATATGGGTGTCGGATCCTTATGGACTAACGGGAAAAGTACAACCTGTAAATCCGTCGTGGGGCGTGGAAGGTTTTGATCCTTTTGTTCCGGGAGGAATAGCTTCTCATCATATTGCAGCAGGTACATTGGGCATATTAGCGGGTCTATTCCATCTTAGCGTTCGACCCCCACAACGTCTGTACAAAGGATTACGTATGGGAAATATTGAAACCGTACTCTCTAGTAGTATCGCGGCTGTCTTTTTTGCAGCTTTTGTTGTTGCTGGAACTATGTGGTATGGTTCAGCAACTACCCCCATCGAATTATTTGGTCCCACTCGTTATCAATGGGATCAGGGTTACTTCCAGCAAGAGATATATCGAAGAGTTAGTGCTGGGCTAGCAGAAAATCAAAGTTTGTCAGAAGCCTGGTCTAAAATTCCTGAAAAATTAGCTTTTTATGATTATATCGGAAATAATCCGGCAAAAGGAGGATTATTCAGGGCAGGCTCAATGGATAACGGAGATGGAATAGCGGTTGGGTGGTTAGGACACCCTGTCTTTAGAGATAAAGAAGGGCGTGAGCTTTTTGTACGTCGTATGCCCACTTTTTTTGAAACATTTCCTGTCGTTTTGGTAGACGGCGACGGAATTGTTAGAGCTGATGTTCCTTTTAGAAGGGCAGAATCCAAGTATAGTGTTGAACAAGTAGGTGTAACCGTTGAGTTCTATGGTGGCGAACTCAATGGAGTCAGTTATAGTGATCCTGCTACTGTGAAAAAATATGCTAGACGCGCCCAATTGGGTGAAATTTTTGAATTAGATCGTGCGACTTTGAAATCCGATGGTGTTTTTCGTAGCAGTCCAAGAGGTTGGTTTACTTTTGGGCATGCTTCATTTGCTTTGCTCTTCTTCTTCGGACACATTTGGCATGGTGCTAGAACCTTGTTTAGAGATGTTTTTGCTGGTATTGACCCAGATTTGGATGCTCAAGTAGAGTTTGGAGCATTCCAAAAACTTGGGGATCCAACTACAAGAAGACAGGCAGTCTGATACAAGACCCCTTTGGTATCTTTCGCCTCTCTTTTCTTTTTGGAGGGAATTTTACATAGAGTACTGGAGTGGATTTGAATTACCGCTTTTTTTGATTCTTGCTCTTTCGAGATGATTCTCCAAAAGAAAATGAAAAAATATAAAAAAACAAACAGATAGGAAAGCTATAATTGTAAACCACGATCGAATTTATGGAAGCATTGGTTTATACATTCCTTTTAGTCTCGACTCTAGGGATCATTTTTTTCGCTATTTTTTTTCGAGAACCGCCTAAAGTTCCAACTAAAAAGTAAAAAGATAAAATAATTTTTCATTATCTCAATTGAAGTAATGAGCCTCTCAACATTGGGAGGCTCATTACTTCAACTAGTCCCCGTGTTCCTCGAATGGATCTCTTAGTTGTTGAGAAGGTTGCCCAAAAGCGGTATATAAGGCGTACCCGGTAAAACTTACAAGTAAACCAGATATAAAGATGGCGACTAGGGTTGCTGTTTCCATTATTATTATATAATTTCCAGACTTCAACGGATCTATCATAAGATCATTTATTTACAACGGAATGGTATACAAAGTCAACAGATCTCAATGAATACAATAATTTATGGCTACACAAACTGTTGAGAACAGTTCTAGATCGGGTCCAAGACGAACTAC